GCGTGCCGCTCTCCCCTCTTTGGAGGGGAGAGGACTATTAAGACCGGTGATTGCCGCCTCTCTCCAACCGAAGCGAAGTGGCCCTTGATCCAGCGAAGCGGGGGTACTACGAGCCCTCTGCCCCACGACGCAGAGCAGAGGATCTGCTCGCGTGGTTCACCGGTTCCACCGACGTCACCCTCCAATAGAGTGATTCAGTCGATACAGAGGTGCGCTTGGAATGGGGGGTGTGCTGTCCCTATTAGGCTGGGCCCTTCCCCATAAGGCCCCACCGTCGGGGCATAAGCGCCCTCTTGCTACCCATATGCAAGGCGCCGTCTTAGCCTTCCAGGATCGCTCCCACACCTGCAGCGTTCGTGATCAGCCTCCTCAACTGTGTATCGATCGAAAGGCAGGGCGGCACAGCCCCCCAACCAACGGGAGTTGTAACGTCCAGTATGTCCCCCCTCGATTCCCGACATGCTATTGTGCTCCGGCTTGGGTAGGAGCGGGTCGAGTCCGTATCGCCGCGGAGCAACTGCAGCGTCCGGATCTGATCGGTATACTCGGCAATTCATCCGGTGACTTCACGGTCGCCAAAGAAGCCCCAAGAAGCATCAAACATTTCCGATGAGATCCATGGAGCAATTCTTAGATAGCAAGCACTAGCTCCCGGTGCGACTTCATAAAAAGCTATCAAAGATAAGATCGAAGAAAATGAAACGCACGTGGTGGTTATGAGGGCGGTTCCTTCTGATCCTAGAAAACGTCCGAAAAAACCTGCTACGGAACTACCGAGCAGAGGCAAAAATACAATAAGTAGATACATGACGATAGAGTGTATTCTTTGAAAGCCAAAAATCAGACAATCTTTTTTTCGGCCCACAAGCCGACTAACGTCTCACCGTAACCTACTTCGTACTCTGCGCACTAGCGTGCTCAACTACAAGTAGCCTTGGGGGGCAGACTCAATATAATAATTCCAGGGTGTCCCGCGAACCTTCTCTGACCTCTCCTCCCCTGCAGCTCCGCTTCGCTTTGGTTTGGTGGGTCACCATTACTTGACTCCGACGTTGATTGGTAAGATTGTAGGGGGAGTAGAACCAAAAACTCCTGCAGCAAGAAAACGCGCAAGCGCTAGAAAGCAAGAATACTATACTATGGCGGCAATAAGCCGGCTAGTATCTATAGTATCCTCCATTAGTAGTTCCACTAATTCCGGTAAGACCGGGCCAGCGCGCTCCCGGTCTTAATAGATACTAAATCCGGGAGTCTATAGTATTACCGGATTTAGTATCTATTAAGACAGCAGGTAAGACCGGGGTGATGGGGATAAACCCTTGCGCCTTGAGACGTTAGTCGAATGGTACGAAGTAGGTGAGGCTGTCCAGACAGGATGCCAATCCCGGCTTTTTTTAGTACTTAGCTTGCTTGATATTACTACTGTTTGTTCCGATTCCAGCCACGCTGGGAAATAACCTAACGCGGGTCCTCCATCTAGGGCAGGTGGGTTACGGAGTGGAGCAGAATACTTTAGATTCCGGCCCGGCCCGATTTTGCCCTTAGATTCCGGACGGAATTAGTTTAGTAGTGTTGCTTACGAGGCGTGAAGTTGAAGTTGACAGAGAGCCTACTACTAAGACCGGTAATTCCCGAGGAGATCCAGTAATAGCCTGTCTCATATATTCACTATTATTTGAGTGGGTTCCTATTCTGGTTTACGGTTGGGGTTGGCGTTGCTGTGAAGGATCATCCATGTGCAGGTGCTGTTTACCCTTTTTTTTGTTGTGCTGGTTACTCTCTCCTTTGATTGCTGGCTTGCTACTCAACGGAGCCACTTACTTGGGTTTCAAGCAGGTGACCACTGCCAGTCTATTGAATTCATTTCATTCTATGGACTATGGAGTCCGGCTAACAGAGCTTCTCGGCCTCTCCTTTTGAAGTTAAGTAAGGAAACAAACTGCAGCGAGAGAGGGCCGAAGCAAGCGTGCTGTTTCTCTTATTTATTTTGCTTTTTCGAGCGCTTATATTATATACGATTTACCAGGGCCGAGTTACGTCAATTGCCTCTTTTTTTTTGAATGGCTGACGGTTAGATAGTTGCGAGTTGCTAAAGGAGGAGTGTACCCTAACAACCACCTAACCAATGGAGGAAAGCAGCGAGAAAGGACGATTATTCAACCGGCCTAATAATTCCGTCTGGGAGACTTCAGGTCAAGGCTATTTCTAGTTTCGCACTAGCGTGCGGTCGAGCCCATTTCATGACCTTTCTTCCACTAATTCCGGTAATTCCGGACCTACTAGTCCATTGTACTCACTACGCTTGCTCTCTGGCGCGCGGGGCTTAGTCAAGTCAGTTCAGTGCTACAGCCCCGGGTCGTTAGAGAAGAGGCGAGTTCACTGCTTCCACTCACTCAAAACCTCTTCCTCATCTGAACTGACAGACCGACAAGCGGAGGAACTGTTGGCTTCCTGTTCTATAGAGACTGGAGAGACTGGGAATATATGAGACAGGCCGTCTGAAACAAGAACTCAACTCCCCGATTCACCGGGAATTTATTTATCGGATTTTCTTGAAACAGGAAGTCGAACTCTATGACTAAGACAGTTCCCGGATATAACCGTTCTGCTTCATCGACGAAAGTATGCTAGGGGTTGTTGCTTAGTCACGAGAGCTCTGCTGCCCATGCCCGCTTAGCCAGCCTTCCACCGACCTGCCACCGGACACCACTTGATTTCTAAAAAGGATTACTAATCCTTAACTTTCGAGGAATCCTTTCAGCTGCTTTAGTGACCAGTTGAGCCTACTACTAAACTGGCTCCGCTCTCCAATTTTAACTTCCGGTTGAATGCGTTTCAAAACCATATCTCCTCAAATCTTTCATCAAAAAGAAAAGCTTCGCATAAGCCCTGCTTCGAAGGCGAAGCAGCCTACTTCGTACCCTCGCCGGCCTCTGTGAATGCCCGTTTCCTCTTCTCATCCAGCAAATTGTGCTAGCCTCTTGTCGGACGAAGTTTGTTCTATAGTATAGTATTACCGGTCTTAATAGTTCTTGCCCGGTTCCCAGCTTGGGCTAGAAGGCAAGTTTGAACAAAAGTTGGAGCTGCTGTACTGTCCAGACAGGATATAAAACAGGCCTCTTTTTTCCATCTTTCGGGCAGAAAGGCCGGACTCGAGAAAGACGTCCCGTAACTTCAGAGGGAGGCCCGGTCGAGCTTTTTTTTGTTAGGAAGAATTCACACATGCGGAGTCCCGGAATCTATAGTATAGTACGGATTGTACAACTTATTTTTGCTCCCCCCCTCTATGGTAACCCGCCACCGCATATCATATGTATAAAAAGCCCTTGATCCGGAAGAACAACCCGTCTGTCTTACTTTGGTTTGGCATGGCACGTGAGGTGGCAGGTTTGGCTAGGTAACATAATGGAAATGTATTGGACTGCAAATCCTGGAATGACGGTTCGACCCCGTCCTTGGCCTGCCGGAATTCCCTTATATATATATTCCGGTCCGGGTAGTATCTATACCGGTTCCACCCGCCGGAATATCCGGATCCGGAATTACCGTTCTTAGTAGTAGTCACCAGACAGGATATAAAACAGGCCGGTCCAGACAGGCCTGGCAGCGGACTCCTCTTGCCTGCCCCTTCCAGCTATCGAAGACAGACTCAACTGATCATTCATATCCGTGCTATCGTTACCAGGAGGGGCTGCTCAGCTTTCTGAGACAGGGACTTTCTGTCATATGTAGTAGTAAAGGAGGATCATACTTGAAGGATGATTTGCTTTGGAGATAGGAAGCAAGGCAGAGAGTCAGGATGACTTTTCCCGGAACCGGATTTAGTAACTGTAGAGACACGGTCAATTCGTCTACTTCTGAAAGGATTCCCATATGACCCTTTGACACGTCGAATCAATCGTGTGATCATCATCATTAGCCAGAGATTTTGTTGGTCTCTTTTTCGCTCAGCTCAGCCCCGGGTCCGGTCGAGCTACTTCGTAGCCTCCTTGCCCCCGCACAGTCCGCATTTCTGCCATTCGTCACACTTGGTAGTAGTAGTAGAAGTCCTAGAATAGAAAGGAAAGGACCTTAGCTCCGTCGCCTTTGTAGGACCACTCTTGGATGGCTTGCACCTTCTTCCTGTCCATCCAAATATCACCATGCCCGATCCGGAACGTCCTCTCCTCTTGGGCAAACTTCACTACCGCTCTCGCCTCAACTGAAAATACAATGCGAGCTGGGACGGGGTTGCCTTAGCTACTCTATGCTATAGTAGCCGGAGTCGATCGAGGATAGGAATCCATTCTCGCGAACAAACGAAAACTCGTAAAGAAAGATATAGGACCGCAGAGTAGACGACTAGTTTTCAATCTTGCAGGCACAGCCCGGCTCGTCGCTTTGGTGCCGCTGTCGCAGTGGAACCTCTCGCTCAGTTGCAGCATCATGTCGCGGATGCATGTGCCGCCGATCGGAATTTTTCCACTACTATATCAAGCTTGGTGGAGAAGAAGCGACCAAAGGGTATACTATAGATGAGCACGTTAGTGCGAATGGTACGAAGGATACGAAGGAGGCGAGACGCTAGTCGAAGAAGGCCTAAAAGGTCGGTGAGACGTTAGTCGAAGTAGGTGAGCACTAGCGTGCGAAAGGAGGAAGGAAGGTACTACCGATCGCCTCGGGAGGCTGGTAACGATAGCACGGGCCTCACTACCGCCAAAGTCAGTCCGAGGGGGGAAGAGGTGACAAGCGGACCCACCGGAGCACTAACGTGCGGTCCATTGAATGACCTACTAATTCCCCATTCCGGTATTCAACCGACTAAACACCGACTACTAGAGTTTCAATTCGCTAAGGTCTTCCCGTCCCTTCAGCCTGCTATTTGCTGGAATCTCATCCCGCCTAACCGATCTCTCGCGTAGGAAAAGAAAGCACCGGCAAGTTCAAGTTCTTCTATAACAACAACAACGGACCGGGGACCGGTCTATGCAGCGCATCTTCGTAGCCGAGGGTAGGTCAAGGGAAGAGGTGACAAGCGGACCCACCGGAGCACTAACGTGCGGTCCATTGAATGACCTCACCCCTCATTCCAATCAAAAGCCATTGAACAGTACAGTACAGTTTAGAAGATGTTGCCGTCCACCCGATACAGAAGTAGAGTTTCCAACTGTCCCGGTCAAAATACTTTCCCGGACTTTCGTCAGTTATTTCAATAGACTTGGCAGACCGAGCGGGGCCTCTCGAGCCGGTGGCACTAAGGACTTTCTTGAGTTAAGCTAATCTCATTTCCCATTATTATAGTAGAATAAACCAAACCGACTTCCTATCCTTCAGGGTCGAATGGATGCTTTCTCCTATTTAGTCAAGCCGAGCAAGTACTATAAGGGACAGGCCATACTAAACCAAAGATTCCGGACTATTGGGGTGGGGGCAGTCGCGCGCTCTGGACCGTTGTTCTATTAAGAACGGTAATTCCGGAGCTACTACCCGGAATATGAATATATAGTAGGGCCAGTATAATATCAATACTTCGTCACTTCCGTAACCCACTTTCCTTTTACTTTTGGTGCCATCATAGCTTCACCAAGCAGGTGGCCCTTTCCCGAGGGTAGGGACTAACGCCGAAGGAGACCAATAGGTCGATGAGCACTAACGTGCGAAGAATACGAAGTAGTTGATCACTTGAGTGAGCAGAGTATTCATACGGTGAGCACCTTAGTGCGAATGGTACGAAGTAGGTGAGCACCTGGCACGTTAGTGCGAAGGGCCTTTGGTGATTGGGCAATCAACATATGCGGTTACGAATCCGCATACCTCGTTAAGATCTACCTGTCTCTGTGCCATATTGCCTTTCCTCCTGGCATAGAGTACTTATTCATTATGAATGGAGGGAGATCGTAATAGTACAGATTCTCCCCATAGGGGATGTAGGAATCAGAATGACCCCCATAGTAACCCTTTCGTATGAAGCTATCTACGTTCTTTGAATTCAAGTACATAGGGAAGGTTTGCGGATTGTAGTAATGGATCCGAAAGATCTTCATTGCAAGTGAAGAGATCGTCATCAATTCCTCTATATCTATATGATACGAATTCCAGTAGATCTTCTGAGCCCATCACACCGGCAAGAATGATGACATCCTGTCTCAAATAGTCGAGCTTTCCCTGTGTTCTACCAGATTGTGGACTGTTACATCGTTGTGTGGTATGGTACCCTTACCACCCAATTCTGGGCATAGCTGCTTTGCCAGGACACTTAGAGAGGCAGGTAGCAGCTTCAATGAATCTCTAAAACGTATATATAGTTTTTGATCCTCCAAAGAGTAGACAGATATCTCATATATCAGCCCGTTTCTGACCAGAGGTTTTACCCGGAATTTCTCATCCTGATTTACATAGTAGTTCATCAGCAGAACACCGTCGAATCTACCTAGATTATGGAAGAAAACAGTACTAAGTTTAGAGGCTACTTGTAGACTCGACTGCTAAGGTGACCGATAGGGAAGGAGCACGATAGTGCGAAGAAGAGGCAGGTGACACAATCTTTATACAAGCTAATTGACCGGAGAAAGGCCTCCATCATAGCATTACTTCTGGTCCTAACATCTACCCGTCCTCACAATATAACGTTTTAACACACCCTTTATTCAAATCCATCATAGACGTACCAGCAACAGCTACTATAAGCCCTGCTGCATAGGGTACGTGGACATTGTCGATCAATACTGAAATCTGCGTCGATCAATTTCCCGGAAGTTGTCAGGTTTAACTGCTTGAATTATAGGCTACTTGTAGTTGATCACTTGAGTGAGCAGAGTACGAAGTAGGTGAGCACGTTAGCTGCGAAGGGAGCTTGGTAAGCATTTCGAAGCGCTGAGACTTTGGAAGAACTCTGCTATCCGTATCGATTCTCTCTATTTCTTCAACAATTTCCGTGAAAGCCTTTAAATCATCCTGATGATTCACAATTTTCCATCATGATATATTCGGAGTATTACTCCAGTAATACAACACTTATCGTAATGCTCCCTCTTTGACCATTTTTTCAATAGCCGATATAAGATCCCAGCCCTTAGTCAAGTAATAAGGGGAACAAGCGATCCGAGACGTTCATCGTCCCCCTTCCTTTGCCGATCCAGTCCAGTCTGCATCGACTTGGACAAACCGGAATCTATATCTAAAGATGAGAATCGAGATTGTATTGGTGTTCGGCACATTTCTCTGCTCCCTCGAAAATCATGCGCATTGCATACCATTCTCCCATCAGACGTCTTGTGGGAAAAACCCACGCACGCTTTTTACAAGTCTCTATATGGCAGGACTTGGAAAGAAAAAGAATATGAACCCAATGATTGTGATAGTTCTAGGATGGCTATTCCTCACAATCGCTCCTTGTGATGCTGCGGAACCATGGCAATTAGGATCTCAAGACGCAGCAACACCTCTCCTGCAAGGAATAAATGACTTACATCACGATATCTTTTTCTTCCTCATTCTGATTTTGGTTTTCGTATCACGGATGTTGCTTCGCGCTTTATGGCATTTCCACGAGACTAAAAACCCAATCCCGCAACGGATTGTTCATGGAACTACTATCGAGATTATTCGGACCATATTTCCAAGTATCATCCTGATGTTCATTGCCCTCCCATCATTTGCTCTGTTATACTCAATGGACGAGGTAGTAGTGGATCCAGCCATTACTATCAAAGCGGTGGGACATCAATGGTATTGGACTTATGAGTATTCAGACTATAACAGTTCCGATGAAAACTCCCTAACTTTTGACAGTTATATGATTCCAGAAGATGATCCAGAATTGGGTCAATCACGTTTATTAGAAGTGGACAATAGAGTGGTTGTACCAGCCAAAAGTCATCTACGTATGATTGTAACACCCGCTGATGTACCTCATAGTTGGGCTGTACCTTCCTCAGGTGTCAAATGTGATGCTGTACCTGGTCGTTCAAATCAGACCTCCATTTTGGTACAACGAGAAGGAGTTTACTATGGTCAGTGCAGTGAGATTCGTGGAACTAATCATGCCTCTACGCGTGCGCCCGGATACATAGGCCGACTGCTGAGCCCACTCTGGCTCAGCCACACCACCCGGGGTGCGATCCCCCCGATAAGCAAGCTATTACAGCGAGCGGCTGGAGCAGTAGGGAGCCGAGGAGTCAAGCAGAAAATCAGATAGAAGAAGGGGCCAGGCTCCCGGTAGAGCAGAGGAGACGGTTAGGATAACGAACTTGAAACGCGGAGCCCGAGCGGCCGGCGAGCGAGTGGTTAGTGGGAAATAGCGCCCCGGGGGATGGCATTCCTCTCTGTGGCTGGCACTTGAGGAACCACGGGGCACTCCATACAGAGCAAGCGACGTTGCCAGGGATGAGACGCCCGCGCAAGGACCTCAATTCTCCTCCGGAGGTCGAACCAAGGACCTATGGAAGTCGGGTCCCCCCCGTCCCCATGGCAACGCAACAGTGTCCTGAGGGAGGAGTTTAGAGGCCTTATAGTAGCACGCATGGACCTCTTTCTCTTTTTAGGTCATGTGAAGGGGGCCAGTCCGACGATCGTACTCTTTGTTATTCTACAAAGACGACGATCCGCTCTCAACTCCATTCCGTCATTCCCTTCGCACGTTAGTGCTCCTTCCCTATCGGTCACCTCTCTTCTTCCTTCCAAAGACAAAAAAAGCGGTGAAGGCCTCAAACCGGAATCCAGTCTCTATAGTTTACCGGAATACAGTATCTGCCGTCTCAGCAGAAGGAGAAGGCGGCAGATCCCCCCCTTTTGGGACGTCTTTCCCGAGTCATCAAGCCGGCTAAAAATAGAGGAGGGCGGGCAGGGCTACTATAATCAACAATAAGAGCCTCCCCCCTCTTCTCGGTCAATATAGATGATGGGAAGGAGACGGGCATAACCAGCCTCCTTCTTCCTGTACATACACCCGCTCTAAGAGACCTCACTCCGGCTCGAACCTAACTATAATGACCACCGGCCCACCCGGGACTGAGGAATGATTGTGATTCCCGGCCCAAAAAGAAATCAATCCGGCTCGCCGGTCATTATAGATGACGTGGCATGGCGAGGCGAAGGGAATTGAGAGAGTAGGGGTCCAAGCCTGGCGCGAAGCGAAGGGATTGGAGTAAGCCCCTTATCAGTGGGTCTTTTCCGACGTTGACTTCCCGGCCGGGATTTTCGGAGCTGGGAGCTGCTCCCCCATTGGTGGAGGAGGTGCCGTGAAGATTGGGGAGTGTGAGCAGTACGAGCTGAAAGGCTCCCATACTGTTTGGAGGGCAGGGGGCATTCATGCCAAACCTGACCCCTATCCATCGTCGTAGAAGCAGTTCCTTTGAAAGATTATGGTGATCGGGTATCCAATCAATTAATCCTACAAACCCCCGGGGGGTTCTAGTTAGAAAGGTTGTTGAGCAATTGGAGATGTAATAGAAGGCAGGCAGGCTTTCGCTCGCTCACAATTAGCTTGGACGCTCGTTTAGTAGAAAGCGAGTGGAGTGCAGGATCTGATTAGGGAGTCATCTGTAGGGCGAGGCCTTCCCCCACGAGCTCGTAAGTCAAGCATGGAACGAGCCTTGTCTACGAAACCCTAGGGTTCCCTCATCTTGCTTCTGGCGAAGGTAGGCATGATGGTATGGTAGGAAGACTCCTTGGGAGGCCCAGTAATAGAGGAGCGAGGGAGAAGCTTTACGGGTTTAGTAGACAGTGAGCGAGCAGCCCTCCTCGCCATAGCAAACGGCCCACTTATAGCCCTTTTTTTGTTTTTGTCCTGTTTCTTTTTTTCGCCTCTCGATCGAGAATTGAGTTCACCCCCACCCGGGGGGGGAGGGGGGGACGCTCGGGGGAACTTGTCCCCCGATCTCTTGCTGAGAGATGGCCCCCCAGGCAAAATGGCCTTAGGCTCAGGAACCAGCTCCAGCCGGGGCGGCTCATACTGCTCACCCGCTTCCGGCAATCCCGAGCATTGGCGCGAGGGCCACCGAGGCCACAACCGGAGGCTACT